GCAGTCTTGTAGTCAGTGGATGGGAGGTCTTCCATTCCAGAAGAGATTTGAATTTGACTCTTTCTCCCACTTATCATCTCTCTGCGGGACTTGTTCCCTCTTCAACTCAGCGCTTTATATTTATAGATAGGCATTTTTATTGAGAATGCTTTAAGGTCCCACCCACCTTACCTTTAAAAAAAAAAAAGTAGCCGAGCCGAAGGAGCTCTCACAAATAGAATTTGAGTACCACGGAGAAAAGCTAGCTGGATAAACAAGACAGGGATCGCCCGCTCGGCAATGCTACCTTGGGGAGGAGACAAAACACTTTAATAGAACATTGAAACTCATATTTCAAATTTCCGATATATGAACAAGATTACTATGGAAGAGTTGGTGAACATTGTTTTGACTCATAGCTCTAAGATGACTAGCATGAATGAGCCAGCTTCAACACCACCTAGACTCTTAATCATAGACAGACTTGCACTGACCTCAACATAAAAGGATGAACCTGGTCCGTCTATTTGTACGCATTGGCTTAACTCACTCCCCTAGACACTGTAAAGAACATATAATGAAAACTGCCTGGTAAGGGCTGTACAAGGGAACGATAAGGGGGTTTGATAAGAAAGAGTTTGGGAATGTCCCGCTTAGTTAACAAACATTGAGTTTAGAGTCGGGACAGCATGAATACGAGACTATTGAAGTGAAGTTTGGAATCATTGTGGTTTTCTATCTTCAGATTACCAAATCACCAAGGCCTTTCAGCGATTCGACGCGCCCCCCCTAAGCTAGACGACCTGACCTCAGAGAGAATAGAATGAGTCGCCCTAGCCTTAGTCTTACTAAGAGTTTGAATTGCTCTGTAGGATAGTAGGGCGAATGAATTGCATTAGTGCGATTTGGCTAGCTGAATCGCCCAGCGAACAAATCGCCTCCTTACTATCTTAAAAAAAAGCGGACCCGCGCGAATCGCGTCTTCGATCTTGCATATATGCATATAAAGAAATATAAATATTATTTCTTTATCAATATATTTGATTTAGATTCGTAATTAGCTGCACATGAAGAATGGCAAGACATTGAAAGAAGGGGTTCTGCACGAATGCCCTGTTGAGAAAAACTTCAAATTGAATAAGATAAGACCGATCCCATGAAGGAAACGGGCATTCAAACAAGAGTTTCAGCTTGGCTATGTTCCCTCTCGAACAGCTCTTTTCGCAATCAGCAGTTTCGTAATAGACTAGGCTGTTAGCAGGATTCGCAGGCGAGACAGATGAGGAGCAATTTCATTATGTGCTAAAGGCTGCGGAATATTGTAATTTGAATTTATGTAAACGAATACTCCTAAAAGAAAAGACCTATCGCATCAGCTTGAAGATGCAAACCAAGACCTGGAGGAGGAGAATCCCACTCCATAACACTGTCGACTTGTCTAGAACCCAGCTTAGCCAGATGATCTGCGCATTGATTACCCTCACGCAAAACATGCTGAACCCGAACTTGCCAAGACCGATGAAGCAGGAGATGAATATCACCAATGAGAGACCAATAGGGATGGAAACAGCTACAACCTTTCTCAATTAAAAGAAACAGCTTCCAAGGAGTCCGATTCCAGAATGACAAGTCTGAACCCACGCTGCCAAGCCTCGGAAAGACCAAATCTGATTGCCATAAGCTCAGCAAGCATGTTGGTAGAAGTACCAATATGACAAGAAAAGCCAACAATCCAATTTCCACTTCTACCTCGAAAAATGGCACCAAAACCCGCTAAACCAGGATTTCCAAGCGAAAAAACCACATTAACCTTAAAAAAATCCCGAGGAGGCGGACACCAACTAACCAAGCGAGTACCTGAAGCAGGAGCATCTGCAGGCGTATCAAGGGCCAGCTTACAATGCATGAGAAGAGTGCGGACAAACGTAATTTTACCCTGAAACGTGCGTCGCTTCCCTTGAAGCACCACCTCATTCCTAAATTTCCATATGCTCCAACATAGAACCACAAAAGAAGAGGCATGATCAAACCTATGCTCATAGGTATCCAACCAATCTGTAAGCGACAACTGAAAGAAACTTAAAGGAGGATGAACAGGAAGCAGATTAAACCAAAGAGGCCTGACAAAAGAAAAGGACAATCCCGAAGGAGGTGTAGGCTAGATTCTGGATGCAAGTGATGGGGCCTAGTCTCATTGTCTATAAGAAGATAACGATCTGAACCTTGTTGGGTTCTTGATTGAAATGGGACCAGTAAGACTACCCACCACTGGACTTGCTTTGCTCTCGATCTGCTCGTTCCCACCTGTCTTCAACCAACCCTAGTTTTTTTCATTTCAGGCACCTCCCTATTTCAAATTCAAATTAAAAGGTCGCCTTTAGTTTGAGTTTGAGTTTTCGTTTTCGGTCAGTTACTCAAAGCACTTCGCCGAGGTCCCCTGCAGCTAACATTTTTATCGTATTCATCATTCTATCTACCCTTCTGCTATAATATTATTCCTATAATGCATTCTATGTATTTCTAAGGCTTATTCCTTTTCTTATGTCTATCTTTCTTACCTTTCTTCTGCTCACGAGCGTTTCCGGATTTCCTAGTTCACGGGCTGTGGTGAGGACCGACTTGAACGCTACACTATTAAAGATCCCACCTCCAATAGTGCATAATTCAAGTCATGCAGGGCGCTCGAAGAAGTTTCTGCTTGGATTCCCCATTCATCCCTAGTGATGAACCAAGCGACTCATTACCCATTCCTACTAGTGAGTTTGAGCCCGCCTCAAACTGATGAGTCAAATCCTATCATCCTTTCATCCGATAAGCCGTATCATCACTCCTCTCGCTATGCTCGAGCTGCTTCGCTCGTTCAGTAATCCTCTAAGCTTCTGCTTTCAGACTTCGACGTAACTCCTTGAATACCAGACTTTTGAAAGGAGAGTTCGGTTCCTATTGAGTCAGCTGTGGGATGCTTAGACGGTAGTTAACGAGTGAAAGCCAGCCCTACTAAAAAACAGAAGCTGGCTAGTTCGAGCTTTTCCTGGGAAGTTCTCTTTCGACTTATTATATATATATAAAGGCAAGAGTCGCTTTCCTCAAAGCTTACAGCTAGTCCTAAGCTTCCTTCTAGGGAGTGAAATCAAGTAGTGAATTGAATCACTGAGAATTCTGTGCATACAAATTTCTTTCTTTTCTTTTCTTTCATCTTCCTTCCGGATTGACTCTTGCTTTTCTGAATTATCCTATGTGATGGTCAGAGATTACCTGTGCTGTGATAAAGTAAGTAAGAAAGCTAGAGATAGATATAAAATAAAGCTTAGACCAGCAGGCGGCCAGTAAGGATGAGATTTTATAAAAGCAGGCGCAAGGCATTAAAAAAGAGTCTTAAAATTGGACAATAAGGTAAGCTATTTCATTTAGAAATATACGTTATTCGAAGCCAGCCCTTCCTTCGCTCACTTCTCAGGTATTGGCCTGCTGAAGGAGTCTTCGAGAGCCAGAGCAGGGGAAGGACAAGAGCTATTTTAAGCCAGTCAGCTCTCCGAGCAATTAGTTTGAAAGCGGAATCAGGAAGTAAAATGAGAAAACAAACTGTTTTCTTTCCGGAAGTTCACTTGGCATACTCTTGTCAAGCATCACATCTCTTTCAATCAGTTGAAAGCTTGAAGGCGCAAGGGGACTGATTATACTCCCTAGAGATTCAAGTATTATTGCTAGCAGGGGATTCTGATTAAAATGTCCCATCTCTTGCGAACAGGGGATTCCTCGAAAACACTAGCAATTGATCGGAGAATAACTAGGAGAGAAAGAACTAGGAAGAAATAACTCTAGCAACAAGGAAAGAGAACTCCTAAGAGTAAGAGCAGCCCTTCGTGTAGGAAGGTGTAGGAGCGAAGCCACTCTTGCCCCTTCTTCCACTAGTCTTAGAGCTAGGAACTGGGAAAGAGTAACCGAGAAAAGGCATGAATGAAGGAGGTTTCTAAGGAATGAAGGAGCCTAGTCTATTTGAGGCGGGATGCCCAAGAATAGAAGTAGCCATATGCCGAAAATCGTCTTCTGTGATGTCAGGGAGAAATCGTCTGCTCACTTACGACAAGAGGGCATTATCTGCCATTGATTCTAGCACAACCGATTCGATGTCAAAGGACAAAGGAAAGGCGACAAAAGCTCTTATTCCAACAAGCCCAGAAAAGAAAGAGGAGAAATTGGCTTAATTCTTACCGATGATATTACTAGTTATTCCGACAACAGCTTATGATATCACCCTTTTTAAATTGAAATTGAAATTTAAAGGCTGCAGGGATTTCTATTTAAGAGCCGGGTGAGCAATTTCGTGCCTGGTATTCCTTATTTTTTTGATAGCACAGGTGATCCCTAATAAAAAAAAGCTCGCTTCACTAACAAAGATAGAATGAGTAAGAAAGTCGCTTCAAGCTCAGTTAGTCGTGGAGTGATTTCAGGAGGGTTGGGTTGACGCAAAACGGATTCGAGGTCCTTTGTCGACATGGTTTCAAGCATATTTCTATATAGATCTCTTTCTTTATTTTGGCTTAGAATTATTATTGAATTTCTTTTCAGAATCACACACCTTATGTAGTTACTATTTAAAACATAGGAAACCCTAGTCGAATAGAATTCTTCTTATTATATACCTTTTTCATTACTATTACATCTGTAAAAATACATAGTAAAAGGAAGGTTCTCAATCTGCCTGATCCTGAAAGGATGCATAGTAAGAGAGGAGGAAAGGAGGATTAGAATTACGATTACGCCTTTACTAGTAGCATCTTCTTTTCCTGCTACTCTAGCTATTCTAGAAACTAAATAAAGCCTTCACTTCAAGCTTTGTTTGGGGTGGCCTTTCTTCTTTTGCGGCGTCTGAACTTTTTGAATTCAAAAACCCTTGTTGCTAGACTTTCAATATTGCTAATATCGAGCAAAGAAAAGAGTTTTCTTCTGACTTTTTCTAAAATAAGTCCTAAGTATAAGTACCCGGGGTACTCTAACTCTCTTTTTTTAAGACTAAACCCAGGTAATTGAATAGAGTAGATTCTTACCAAACCAAACAAGCCGTTCCATAATATATAATATATAATATAATAGGCTCCACGAAAGTAATGTTTGTTGGCAATAGGCTGAAGCCCTTTATTGAATTCATTCTCGTATCGGATCAGAAAATAGCTCTGCCTTACAAAACAAAGAGTGGTTAGCTGAAGTGGATTCTCTCTTTTGTAGTAGTAGTAGATGCCGAACCTGCTGTGCCCCATTGACTAAGAAGGGGGCGGGCGTTTGAGGCTGAGGAAAAGGGGTTGAAATGGTGGCGGAGAAGTTTGCTGGTAGAGTTGAGGAGTCTGGGAGACATTGTTTACATGAGGAGGTGCCAGCTGGTTGAACACCGGATAAGAGTAAGCAGGAACCACCTGCAGTGCTTGTTGATTCTTACTGCGAGGCCTTGCCATTGAGTAAGCGCTTGAAGTCAGCTCTTTTCATTGAAAGATCCGGTCTAAGCTAAGCTGCAAGATAGGCTAGAGTCAGAGTTCAAACCACTTCTTTCAATAAAATAAGGTCAGGCATTGACTAATTAGTAAGTCGACTAATTAGTAAGTCAGCTCGAAAGAAGTCAAAGCGGAATAAAGAAGTACTTGCGTATAATAAAGACAATAAAGAATGGCATGAAGGTAAGGACTCAATTTCAATCTAGTTCATCTGGATTGAGAGTGGCTATAATACGGAATATCCGGTCTTCCAGATCCGCTGCTAGCTGTCCTTCCTAAGCAGTTGAATGAATCCCGAGAGAAAGCACTACACTACTTGAATCTTTGTGAACTAGAACAGCTACCGAGATGGTTGACTTTACGGAATGAAACTAGTGAAGTTTGCCTAGAGGCTTCAAGCTAGAAGGAAATAGTTAATAGCACTTGCAAGAGGAGGGAGTAGTGATTCAAGTTCAAACTACTAATAGAGCGAAGTCGGTGCTTGATTCAGTCAGTCAAGGCATTGAATCAAGTCTTTCTTTAGAGCTCATCTGGACTGATTAAATGTTAGAAGAAACTAGGCAATCAAGCAAAGAAAGAAGGCAAGCAAAGAAAGAAGGTTTTTCTGTCTAGGTGTCGTCCTCGTGTGCATCAAGGAGCGGAGGGATCAATGCTGGACACGGGATGAAAGTCAGAGTGATCGACCGGACTGAATTTCAAAGGCCAAATTAGGTCGAAAACCAATACCTCACTCTGACTAGATAGACACCTACCTTCATTCCACCAAACAAAGGTAGACAATACTGCTCTATCGGTAAGGCTACCAGAAATAATGCTATGTAAAGTTATATAATGAACAGGTACTATATGCTATAGCTAGCAGCATAGGCACACCTCTGAAGATAGACTACCACATCTTCTGGGCTTCAAGGGAAGAGAGAGTGATAGGCCGGGCTTCATGTCAAGGGAAAGAATGTATATCAAATCCTAGTTAAATTAGCTCTGGAAGGTAGATGTTTATGGTATGGAATAGGACAAGTGGTGATAGCGGTTCCTATTCTGTTTGTCCTGTCCCATCGCTTCTTACGGATCTGCCTTAGAAGGAGGTGACCTGCGCTGCACCAAGGCCAATGAGGAACCTCAAAGGCATAGCCTCTCCTCTCACTAAAGATACCTTTCTGAGCTCTCTTTCTCTCAAGGAAAACAACTTTTTTTTCAGGAAGATTTCTACTTGTTAAACATGTCTTATCTTCTATTCCTGTTCAAATACTGGCAGCTATCTTAATCACGACGTTCTTAAAGGTTGGGTTGGAGAGCTTGCCAATCAACGTGATGGGTATTCCAGCGATCTTAGGATCAATCTCTTAGCTTGAAGTGAAGGGCCTTTGATAATGAATCCTAAGGCAAAGAGTAGGCAAGTAGGGAAGAAGCCTGGAAGCGGAGTCTTTTCCCTCTAAGCTGGAACAAGGGCTTTCCCGACATCGATACTTTGATCTTAGCCTTAGTTGCGAGTGTCACTTCAGCATGATGGCTTTTCCAAATTCGATAGCCAAAACCTTTCTATTAGTTAAGTAGCGGAAGAGCTGCTTTAGGGATCTCTGTTTATACTTTCTCCGAATTCCTTAGCTTCAGGTGTTGGAGAACATAACCTATTCTTCTTCGGAAGTGTCCCTATTTGTATTTGTGAGTTGGCTGACACCAGTGTCTCGTAAGCGTTCCCACCGGGCTGCTGCCACGATTAACTTCAACGTGAAGAAGGGGCCGTGAGCGCAAGGCATTTGGATGTCCAGTTTTCGAAACGGAGAGAGGGGGATCAATTGGCCGGTATGGCTCTATGTCACATTTTCTACGCGTAAGTCTATTAAATCAGAAAAGAAATCCCTTGGATAGAGATCTAGCGGACAAGCCTCTATGGACGTTACTTTGGATTGATAAAATTATATATTGTTATAAATCGACTTATCCCTAACCTAAAAGTGGCACAATTCCCTCTGATGAGCAGCAGGATGTTGATGTCCGAAATATATTCCTGACGTGAAGCGAAAGATGCACCGATTGATTCTGATCGCCCTTTGTTGTTTTCTCGGTTGGAACCCCCAAGTCATGGTTTTCAGCTGTCTCTTTCGCCTATTAATATTAATATTAATATTAATATTGGCCGGCATGGTAAGCAAGTATAATTGCCTCCTTCCTTCCTACGCTGACGAATGCTTGGCCTCCTTCTAGTCGCTCCGATTTCATACTGTCTCGGTCGTATTTCTTTAATTGGATTAGCAGACCCTACTCTTGAGGGGAGGGGGAGTCTGAGGTCAGGGGTCGGTGCTGATTTTCCTGATGTTACTGATGTTGTTGATTTTTCTTTCGCTAGAGTGTGAATCATAGGCCGGGTGTAATTATATAGATATCATACCATAATCTATAGTCTGATATCTAGTGGAGTAGCCTCTGTGTCACATATACTGGGCGATTTAGTTCGTTGGGGACACGTGGGCCAAGAAGCTCTAGGCAATTCTCACGATCACGGTCGATCATGGTTCAACTCCATGTCGTGAAAGTGAAACCAATCATTTCTTTCATCAACATCAACGAATCACTATCTCTCTTTCATCGGTAGCCTTGCTTTAATAAAGCTTTATCCCGGGCTTTGTTTATTTGTGAAAGCAAATTAAGAGAAGTGAAGTGGGAGGTGATTCCACCAACGGTTCCTCTTCCAGGTCAGGTAAGAAGAGATATTCAAAATCGCCTATTTTATCCCATCAACTGAGAGAGATTATTTCATAGGTAATTATTAGTATATGGGGTCTATGTGGTTCTTTATACATTGATTTCTGGTCTTTGTTGACCCCTTATATTAAGTTAAGTAAGGGGATTACCTTCTGAGGATCCTAAAATAAAGGTGCTTTAGAAAACCAGGAATCGGTATTTGAACCCCGTCTACCATTTACATACCAGGAAGGAGCAGTCCATAGACGGACTCAGCTACAGCAATAGAGAGCGAGCCTAGGCAATGGGAGGTTCGCATTTGCCCAAAGAAGTGCTTTAGTAGCAGAATTTGAAAAGGAATTGATCGTGATAAGTACAAAAAGAATAAGATAGGGAGAGCAATGGATGACTTCCCAAGTAGTTGGTTAGCTCGTGCATCATGGGCAAGCGTGACCTGATCCGTGGTCAATTAAGACCAGAGAGAGCTCTTTTTTCTTGCATCAGCTATGAGAGAGCCGGTAAAGCAGTTGACATACAGAACCCTGAACCATGAGAATTGCCGCCTAGTAAAAGATACCCCGCGTCAAACATTTTGCTGCCAACCAAAACCGATTTCCTTTCTTTCCCAGAAAGCTCGGTAAGAGAGACGGTTGCACCTTGCTCTTCTGAGGCATTTATTTCACTAGCCTTTTTCTTGACACAGCCTTCCAGCTTCACTCCATCCCTAGTAGATTAGAGCACTGAAAGGGGGAGGAACTTCATTGCATCTCTTGGTTCGAGAAAAAAAAAAAAGAAAGGTTAGAACTCATTCGTTGTGGATTTCCACCAACTGCTAATGCCTAATTGTCAAAAAATCCGTCCCAGATAGAAGAACTCCACTTTGGCGGTGGGCTTAGACTAGTCCCCGTCTTCCTCGCCAGTAGCTTTCAAAGGGTTGAAAGCGAGTAAGAGCTGCAAGCGAATTCAGAATTCTCTTACACGATCAAGGCAGGTTTTAGAGAGAATAGCCGGCCCCGACCGCTTCAAAAGCAAAGCGGGGCTGCTGGAAAGATTCCTATAGCGGGGAATCCATCGCCGTTCAGGAACAAGCTGAACGGATCTTTTCCGATATTCGTCTTCGACGAATTCGTGAAGCGGATATTGATCAATATCAGTTTGTACCGGAGGGGGGAGGGGTAATCCCTTTTCCCTTAATCCTGCCTGGGAAGAAGAGATTGACGATTTAGCTCTAAGAGCAAATTCTAATGATCTCGACGTAAATTCAAAGTCAAGGCCTTGCTCTTAAACTATCACCCTGAAAGAAGATACCCAAGTTTGGTGATACTTGAATTTTTTCCCTTGTCCTAACTGGCCAGTCAGTATTTGGTGGTTTCAGAGTGAGTTCGTTGAAACGGGATACCCGTGCCGATAGAATCTCTGGATTCAAGTGCTCGGTCAGATATCTTTCCCTTTATAAATAGAAATCGGCTTTCTGCCTTTATTCGGCTAAGTTTTAGCTTTAGCGTTGGGACTGAACACTTAGGGCATGAAATGCCGGATAAGCATAGAGTGGGGTTGGGGTATGCATTCAATGCCTAGTCGGCTGCCATAGAGTGGGCATAAAATGCCAAGTCGGCTAAGCATGCCATATCGGTCTGAGAAGTATGACCTTAGAATACGATATTAGAATAAGCATGAAATGCTAAGGGAAAATCGACTTGAAAACCATTTTCAATCTCAATGGTGTCAGTTTCGCACGAGCTCATGGGCTAAGAAAACATTTTCCATCGAAGTTCAGTCCAATAGAGAAAGACCATGGTGGTACGACTATCGAGTGGTCCCTAAGAGCTCTGAGGACAGTAGCTCTGTCTCTAACTAATATGAAGGGGCTTTCCAGGAAAGGGGGCTTTCCTTTCTTTCTTTCAACTCTCTTACTGAAAGCGATTGCCTGAATTCAAATTAAGGCTATGAAAGTGAATTCAAAGGGTTCTTGATCTCTTGGAGCAGAACCGAAGATTACCTTATCGGGGGCCTAAACTCCAGTTTTCAGCTTAAAGACCTCTGGGGATTGATTCATAGGATACTGCTCTTAGTCCTCTTTGGATGTATTTCCACTGCCTATTGTAATGATATAAAGCATTCATCCCTGAATGCCCAATGAGGAGTTTGAGTTCAATCTCTGATTGATCTTTCTTTGCCTTATACCGAATTCTATCCCAAAAATGCACTCCTCTCCCTATTTCAAATTAAAAGGTCGAGTAGACTAAAGAGACTGGAAATAAGTATATGCTTACTCATACGTAACTAGAAAGCCGTAGGTCCTATACCCCTATCTCACGATTCAAAGCCTTTCTTGGTGGATTACCTTATCGGTACCCTAAACTCAGGTTTGATAGACCTACGAATGCAGCTCTTATCTTTGGACTACGGCATTACACGGCATTCTACAATGAAGAGAGGGATCGGAGATTGATCGCAGTAGCTGGTAAGAAGAGAGATTTTGATTCAGGAAAGGGTCTTGCTATTAACATCTTTCTTGCTTTCGCTACGACCCCTTTGGAACTAGTTCAAATAAGGTCCTCTTGGAACTCTTCTGCGTGCTGCCGGTCTTCCCCTCGCGTGGGGTTCGGGAAGGCCTAATCATTTCATAGGAAGAGCCGAACCGGGCTCCTAACCTTAGGGAACTTCAGAAAGGAAAGGATGAGCGGATATCAGTTCTTACTTGATCATCGTCGCAGACGCGGATCGCAAATGAAGGTCCTTGCTTAGGACATTAACACCTGACCTACGCCTTCGAGAAGCGAGACCTACTCCCATGAAGCCCTCTCTTAGTGACGGTCTCGTCAACAACCGCAGGGGTTATGCGGATTCTGACTCGATCTTCCTAGAATCGCTTTTGAACTTGTTTTAAATTTCAATTTAAAAGGCTGCATTCCAAAATATCATAAGAGAAGAATGCTATCTCTCTAAGTTGTTTAGCTATTCTCATTGACTTCTTTCGATGGTATGCAGATTTGAAAGGAGGAAGACTCAGGAGGCCAAGCTAGAAAGAATTTTTCTCACGTCTGATAGACAGATAACCATACGAGCAAGAGTAGCTACCGTACGAGTGTAATACTTAAAAGGAGACCAAGAGATAGGAGGGAGACTCAACTAGCAGACTGGGAGTGAGGTGAATATTCCAGTTAATCTGGCTAAAGGAAGGAAGCGGTTAGGCTAAGACTCCGTTACCGAAGGAAGAGCATTATTTATATTTAGGGCACGCCAAATAAAATGTCTCACCTTTGGGGGGATGTTGAGGCTCCACACACCATGCCATTTAACTTTAACAACATTTTGAGTTCCTGATGACGTACCTGGGCTGGTCAAAGCTGGTTGCAGCATGAGGAGATGATATGCACTACGGACTGTGTATGATCCCGTCTTAGAGTACTGCCACACTAATTTGTCCTGGGGTTGTCGGGGACTAAGATAAAGTTGTTTAACCTGTGCTACTTCAAAAGAAAAGGCAGCAGGACCTGTTCTAACAAGGGGATATTCCAACCGAGACCATCCTCTTGCAGTAGAGAGTCAACTGTTGCATTCTCGTCCAGCAGGTTCGACCGAGACCATACCCGAAAACCACACTGTTTAGGTAGCCAACCATCTTTCCAAATCCTCACACTTCTTCCATTCCCAATCCGCCAACATAAACCCTTGTGGAGAACCTGTCTAGCCGCGTGAATACTTCTCCAAGTGTAACTCGGGTTGTAACCGAGAGAGGCCTGCATGAAATCGGAAGACGGATAGTACCCGGCTTTGAGAACTTGAGCTAGCAAAGAATCTTCATAATGCACTAATCGCCATCCCTGCTTAGCTAACATAGCCAAGTTGAAATTGTGAATTTGTCTGAACCCCATACCACCTTCCTTCTTCGACTTGCATAGCGACTCCCAATTAATCCAGTGAATTTTTCTCTGATCATCCTTGTGTCCCGTTTCGGATGAGCATTTCAATTTCCCTACATAGAGATAGTGGCAATTCAAAACAGCTCATAAGGTAGGTTGATAGGCTTAAAGTGCCAAATAAGGCATTCTATCAGACTCTGGATCTTGAATTGCTCTTAACTTAGCAAAATGTAAAGCTCTTCCTCCAATCCCTTAGGGCTAGGACATATGTTGAAGGTAATTATCCCCTTCTAGTACCAATCCGGTCCATGTGCTGGCTTGGCATGGAAGGACGGCTACCTTTTTCGCAGCCATAACTCTTCCCTAAGCATTGAGCTTACGCGAACGAAGCCTCCCAGTCTTTCATCAGGCTACCCCCACTCCGTTAGTCATGACTCCGCAAAGGTACCAAGAAAGAGACAGAGCTTCCGTAGGAATACGGGTAAGAGGAAAAAAGGTTGAAGTTAGTCAGACAAGCACGGTTAATCGCCCGTCTCCAAGGATGCATCGCGACTACCTTAAGTGGACCCCTACCAAAGAAGCCCAGCCGATCCTTTTACCTCGACCGATGGTTCCGCAAGTTCCTCCAAGTCACCAAGGAAGAGGGGGCAAGAAGCCAAGGAAATTGGATGCCCTATCCACCCTCTCAGGCCACCGTCAAATCCTCCACCCAGAAGTTATGACCCCAATGCTCGTTGTGAGTTTCATATGGGTGGAATAGGACACTGGACCAACCGATGTTTCTAAGGCATAGAATCCAGGATCTAATTGATGCAGGCCTACTCAGGTTCGAGAAGGACGAAAGCAAGGTAAGGTTAATAAGAATGCATCTCCAGTAAAGAAAGGGAAATGTTGAAGGAAGCCCGCAGACCGATGTAGCCACTAAAGGGAGAGAAGGGTTGGACTCGTCACTGACTGGGAGACAAAGGTGGGCCACCTTAATTAGCCCATCTTGAGAGGCACAATGGGGGCTTCCTGCCAGTGGGTAACCCAAGCCCAAGGGTATGACGACAATAGAGCGGAACCGTCTGTGGTTGACTCCTATGGGGTCCAAGTTCGATAGATTCTTTCTTTCTCACAGTCGCTTCAGTCGCGGCTTCCTCTGTCGAACCGTATCTGGAAGTTGAAAAATCGAATCCCAGTCCGAAAGAAGAAGAAAGGGCTTGGCTTTCATCCCACGTATATTAACGGAATATCTGTGACACAGCTACCTTGTTCACCGAGATACCATTCCATAAAAGGGTCCAGGGCAGCAAACCATAAGCAAGGAGTCAGAGAGGCTCTCTTTTTCTCTTCCTCACACCTACGTGAGGGACACGTCTTCACTGGCTTCATGGCCAACTTCAGTCATGAGATGAAAGATCATGGCAAGATTGATGCCGATGCCGAGCGGAACCATCTTTTTGTGAAATGCAGATGCAGTGGTCGATTGCCTAGCAAAAGCCTTTTTCGAGTTTGAACGTTGGATCAGAACAGACCAAAACCGCCGGAAATAAGGCACCGGGGATTGGTTCAGAAAGGGATCCTGGAGGTGGTCGCTCATTCACTTAGCTGGAAGCACGCATTCATATCTGTCTTGGTAAGCAAGATTAGGTCAGTCTTCCTTACGAAGAGTGGGCATGATGAGAACAAATGGTAGGACAGGAATTCGTCCTAAACTCTTTTTTGTGTGTCATAGGCTGACCGCACGAGTAGAAGATCTTCAGGGTATGGTCCCTCGCCTCTATGCCGTTTCCTTCATGGGATCGCCCGATTTCAATTGAGGATGTTCCCCACCAAACAGGGTCAAGTCTCGCTTTCTATACAGAGATATGCCCATCAGATGAAAGTTTTTCACGCTCTCCAGGAACCTTGTTTGACTATTTTATTTTCATAGGCAAGACTAACTAGTAGTTCCAAAGAAAGGAGCATCTGGCATAGGCAGCAAACCTTGGGAAGGCTTTCTCCGTATGATCGGTTCTTTTTTCACATGTAGGTTCCTCCGCAGCAAAGATGGTATGGTCGATTGGCTTACGCTCTTACTTGGAAATGGTCTCAGTAGCGAAGTCAATAAAGAGGGTAGTCCTCCTAGCTAGGAAGTAGAATATTCATCTTACGATTTGTTTTTACTACGTATCATTAAGAACTAGAATACTAGGGCAAGCCCCGTTCCTCAATCAAAAGTCAAATCACCAAGCAAAAGGTAGGAATTGGGCACCGGAGAATGAAACTTTTACAATCAATCTGGATGGATGCAATACATTTCAACCAACGTCTTCCATCTTCGTCCTTTTCTCATTAAGGCAAAGCAAAGGAAGGTCTATATTTCTCTTACGCAATTCCTGACTACTGACTAGTCGTAGTTAGCCTAAAGACCGGAATCAGAGGTTTCGGGGCTGCTAGGCTTCTTTCTCATAGTAAGCTGTGGGTTCTTCAAGCTTTAGATACTAGCAGGTGTCTTTATCTAACTGCCTTTAACGGACCATAGGATCTTGAAAGGGCTGATGGTAAGCCCCGGTAGCTATATATGCTTCAGCTCTTTTTTAGGTGTCGTACATCGGGAACAAATCTCTTTACTTTGTATTTACTTTCCTGTTGTAGAACCATACACCAGACGTAAGTTTCATCTTGTTTTCATCGAGAGCTAGGCCCCTACAATTCACACAGAATTCAACACGTAAAGTATATAAAGCAGGGAGATTCAATCTATCAGTTAGCAGGATGCCTTATGCCACACAAAAACATTCCTTCAAAACCACCTTCTCTCATTATATCAGGTCAAACCTGGACATTAGCTCGATTCTTACACCGGAAAATGTGGCAAAGAATGAATTGATATAGGTGCTTATATCACAGATCAGATCGATTTGATTGAATGTAATAGATAAACAGAATAATGGCTCCATTTCAATTTAATGGGACGGTCCCTCTTCTCTTATATGTTATGTTCATTTTAATCTGTGATCGCTGCAAGCACCTTGTCGATACCAAACACTTAATGCTAGGCTTCCGCTGTCGGTCCGGACCGGGTGATGAAACTGAACGTACTTTGGTTAGTCATTCTGCTTGTATCGACTTCCGTCTGTTCAATACAGATACCTGTCATATTCCATAGCTGTTCTTTATTTTTCTTCCCTTGATCGTCACCTCGTAACCAAGAACTGCTTTCCCGGCGCTCTGCGAGGATCTTGCTACTTCGACTTCGTTGGTATGTATTGTCCTTGACACTTCGGAAATCGGAAAAGGCCGCGCAAGATAAATTGTTGATATGGATTCGATCAATGAAGAGGATTTGCACATCTGATATCCGCTTGTGAATGGCCGGTGGCTTATTTTGCTCTTTTTTTATTTTTCCATTCTAATAAAGTTTTGCTTTCTTTTTCCGGAAGTTGCAAGCATTGTTGATATCAAGAAATTAAATTACCGATTATCTAAAGTCATATTCTAAAAAGAGAATATATATAGCTTATCCATATTAGATTGAGACTTGAGACTCGAAAGTACGTAAGCTTGACACCCTTACTTATCTTACTCTTACAACTGGTAATAAACTTACCACCGTGGTACAGAACTTCGCTCTTTCAAGAGATAAACTGGGACTGCGGTACTAAGACCAAGACTAAAGAAACATAGAACCAAGAAATTATGTATAGTAATGGGACACAACCAAGGATTCTAAACGACAGTAGTGAAAAGACAGGAAAGTTTCTTCTAAAACTAAAATAAAAGGGCGATTGGTAAGATTCGCCTTAAGTGTCAGTTGGCAGACTTGAAGTCTGAAATCACGTGTTATGTGATTGATAACGACACGTCCTACAATCTACTGCTGGGAAGGCCTTGGATTCACGGGAACTTTGTTGTTCCGTCCACCCTCTATCAATACTTCAAATATGTCGACGAGGACAAAAAAGTACAAACAAAACAGTCTTCACAGATCGGAAGCCGGGGTCGAAGAAAAGCCCAATTTATTCCTTCCACAAGAAAAATGAAAATACCTTCCAAATTTCTCATAACGCCGAGATCTAAGCCCCGGTCATTCCGGCAGCTAAAAAGAGGAAAAGCTAATCTAATGTGGTCACTATTAGCGTCACATCTGATAGTGAAGAAGAGGCCAAATAGGGTAAACAGGCAATGCGCGTAGGCGTAGGTCTTCCACTATGACCTCTGGTGTGCCACTCGTCAGTTGAGAAACCTGGGGGAGCTATCTTCGTGGTACCAATGACTGGGGTCAGGGGGCCAATTATAATATAAAACAGGGCAACTTAAACATATGCTTTGAAGGTGGAGCCTATTGCTACAGAAGGGAGGCCAGACTTTTCCAACTATGGCCTTATTGCTAAGAAGATAATGCAAAAAATGGGCTATGACTTGGAAAATCCTGTCGGACTCAAAAATGGGAAGGGGATTAAGGAGAAGGGGCTTGACGAAGGCACAAAAGCAGACATTAGAAGAAGGGGAGGCTATCAGCTTTCCGACGTACGTTCTGGGGTACATCCCAGATTATGGAACGAGAGATGGGTCGGAATCTGAAGCTTATGAGTCGTCCACTACAGAAGGCTGAGACCCTGAAGTTGAACTGTCTTGCGAACCTTTCTCTAGCAGTAGCAGTAAACTTCGCAGCAGTCCTAATTTACTAATAGAGCTCCGACAGTGATGAATCAGGCGAGGAAGATGAAGAAAAACTCCAAGCCTTAACACGTGCAGCGTCAGAAAGAGAGGAGCCCCCTATTACGTAAAGCTCCTCCCACGGAAGACGAAGTAAAGCAGATCCATTTTGGCACGGACGATGAACCACGCCCGATATTCATCAATGCCCACCTTGCTCCTGAAGAAGTGATGTAGTATACCCAACCTCTCCAAGAGTTCCGTGATGTGTTTGCATTCCGCTATGCAGAGATGCCAGGGAAAAAATACGTCGCCGTCCATAAGCTCAAAATTCGGGAAGATGCAAAGCCGATAAAACAAGCACAGAGAAGGTTCCACCCTCTACTCATGGAAAAGATAGAGAAAGAAGTGCAGAAGCTTCGCAACGTCGGCTTTATTAGGTAGGGAGGAAAAGCACCCGGACGACCTCTACAGATTTGCCCATTCTGCACCCCTTTCGGCATTGACTCTTACCTTATATAGTCATGCCCTTCGGGTTAAAAAAATGCAGGATACGAAGTACAGTCTATGACGAAAATCTTCAGAGAGATGTTGCATAAAACCGTAGAATGCTACGTGGATGACCTAGCCGTAAAAAGCCATAAAAGAGTCGACCACTTGGCAGATTTACGAAAAGTCTTCCTTAGGCTTAGGTAACACAACTTGAAGATGAACCCTCTAAAGTGCTTCTTCGGAGTATCGTCAGGGAAATTCCTCGGATTCATAGTACGAAAGAATGGGATTAAGGTGTATCCCGCCAAAACAAAAGACATACTGGGGATGCCGTTTCCTACCAAGGAATTGAGAGGCTTCCAAGGACGGCTGGCACCCTCTGCCGCCTAGTCTGGTTGCCTTTGCTTCCTCAAGTGAGAGGCACACACCGTCGTTGACTCAGCGTGATATCTTTCCGACGGTTTGCTCTTGTTCTGAATGGTATTGAAGTTTGGTTCCAGAGCCGGTTACGGGCAGCCCCGGGACGACCGAAGGATGGTGGCCCTGCTTGGACTTCACGGTCCTAAGGAAGCGTGCAGGGAGGATACCCACAGTTATCCACACGGATTAGTCACCCGTTCTCTTCTCAGCCTGCTCCGCTGACAGGCTAGCTTCTGGGCGCTATGCTTCCCTCATCTGGGGGCGGATTTCCCCTCTCTCTATACCGGCGCTATTGTCTTTTCTAGTCTTGCCGTTGCCGTATATTGATAGGCCTTCTCCCGATCCTACTTGAGGCTGTTTAGCATAGAAGGACGTCCCTCGTCAGGGTGGGCTGCGTCCCGTAGGATTGGCTTAACTGGGCCCCTACTACCTCTTGCTTCCCCTTCAACTATACAAGCCGGACCCCTTCGACGTATAAGAGACGAATCGGCAGGCGGATTGGTCTTTGCGCCTTCTGGACGCGGCCATCTTTCCCTCCCACTATACACCTTGCTCAGATCTTCCCCGAGCGGATGGGCACTCGGCTTTCCTCCCCGCGCTGGCTCTTCCCCTGGCCGTCTCATTGCTACTGCTAGTTCTCTACTCTATAGTGACTCTGACTACTGGTTTACGGCTACTGCTACTACAGTTTCCCTATTACACTCTGACTATTGCACTCTTACTGTTCTCACTGAGACTGATATACTCTTAGTACTCTTCTCCCTATTACACTCTTAACGACTACTGGAACTCTACTCTCTTTTTACTCTTACACTGTTGACTGCTACTGCTCTTGCTTCCTTTTCTGTCACAACCCCTTCAAAGAGGGCATTCGATAGCAACCCCATCCCATCCATCTTATTCTTTTATCAAAGAAAGGCTATCGCTCATCTTGGTTCCGGCGTAAGTAATAAGGGTACAAAGGAAGAAAGAGAGTAATCTGAATGTGCAGCTGATTTCGATTGATTCTATTTCACCAACAAAGACTGGCACCGGGTAGACTAAAGTGAGAGCCCACGATAGGGGATCATTGTCTTCACCACCCCCGGTAACACCAGTCAAATCAGGTAAGGCAAAGCTGCTGTAGTCAGGGCAGTATATAAGGAAAGGAACTTAGTAGGATGCCGATAGAAGCTCCTGTTGGCGGGACACTGATTGATCAGCAAAAGACCTTACAAATAGAATTCGATTATTAATTTTGTTTAGGGCGGTAGTTACCAAGCTAAAAGCAGGTAAAACAAAACATCTTTTTGTTTTTGCGATTCCCCGATCATTTATCGATTTTCTGTCTTGTCTCCTGGTCCTGCTGCCTCGTGCTCCTCCACGGCTTTCTTTCCTGGCATCCTTTGTTGCTTGCTTTTGTTTGCTTTTTTATCATCGTTTTTTTGGGCCTGGAACTCGAATCTCGCTTTCTACCTTGGAAATAGTCGTACCGTTTGGCTCGGAGTTACAGTACACTTTCTGGATCGGGGATAGCTACTGAACTTTTATACATATGCAAGGATGTAAGTAGCTATCTTCTTTTCCGCCGGTACACTGATGTTGGTCTGCCTGTAGTAAGAAGCTCACGAGGCCGGGTTAATACATGAGTGAGTGCCAGGTAATTATGGGTTCTGCCGCACCTGATTCCCGAGAAAGGGGAAAGCATCATATCAATGAAGGAATGCAAGTGTAGTTTTCACCAGATCTAATGTCTGATTTCGACCTTGATCTATTTGAAAGGAACTGGCTTGCTACCATTTTCCTGTTGGGAAGTAACCCTTCTAGAAAGAGTAGGCTACTGCTCAATCTGAAAGCGGTTAAAAGAAAGACGGGATCTAAAGGAAGGCTATGAGAGCAGTTAGAGTGTAGCCATGTGCGAGCTGCTAGCCTTCTCGAAACGAAATTCTTCGATGCACCGGTAGACCTCATGTTCAGGCTGATAGGTTCTTTCCTATCCTGCTTAACTTAATAATATAAACTATCCGAAGTCAAGGAATTTGAAGAAGGCTCTTTGGCAGATTCTTTAGATCTGGATAGAGTCTTGCTCATTAAAGAGAGTTGTAGATTCCATTCCTAAGATCAAGATCAGGCGTCAGTGCCCTTCCCTTTTTTTATTCTATTAGTAAGGCGCTAAGGCTACAATTACAATCAAACTAAAGCAAGAAGCGAGAAAGTGTCTTTTGATTTTGATAAAGAAAGTGCTTTGATCCTGTGAGCAATCTAAGCCTCCCCGAAGGGGATTATTCGCTTGTAAGCATAGAATAGACTCAATTCCGATCGTGCAGCTAACCACTGCAAGTGACGGGGGGTGGCGCCCTAACGGATCTTAAGCGGTCTGATAAGAAAGATGTGAATTCTGGTTGAACCGCATGAAGCGAGGCAACAATTGTAGTATAATATAGTACAGTAGTTGTTGGAGAAAGAAAGAGATCGGACGAAAATGGAAGACCAGGTGTACAAGCAGGACTAGGCTTATTGGCCTAATGCTTAACTTCTTCATGACTTCTCCGCTCGGTGAGGTTTATTCGGCTAGGAAATGAGGTCTCAGAGAACCTTATCTTACGCCCGGAAGAAGCCCTGTCCCATTTACCGCCTGGTTCAACCCCATATGTTCGCATCAGTACGTCGAGGCACCGAAGGTGATAAAACCCTCTTTTCTCGAACGAGTGATTCGATATAAATATCCTTATATTTTAAATTAACACGGAAAATTGTCCTCGCCAGAGTTCACGATCTAAAAAGGAAGTGTTGTAGGCGTGATTAAGATTGTAGTTAGCCTGCTGCCCGCTCGCTACTGTCCCTCTCGTAGTCCCCAAGTCCCACTCATCATTGGCCCCTACCCTCTTTGGTAATCAAAAAAAAGGAATCCTTTCAATCGAAAGAAGCGCTCTAGCTTTGAAGTACAGGAATGAGAATTGATCAGACTCAATAGAATTTGATCAATCCTTTTTTCTGTCGTTAAGGTGGAGAACTGAACCAAGAATTCTCTTTCTTTATCATCAATCGAATCACTGTTCGCGACCAAGGATTCTATTTTATCATCAATCCAATCACCGTTCACGTTTTTTCTTTTTCTTATCAATGAATAAATCTCTTTACTTGTATGACTTAGATGTCTCGTATTTCTCGAAAAAGTGATTCGATTGATGGGATTTGGTATGATACTTATGAGATCGATGAGATTGATATTCAAAAATTTCTTCTTAGAACGTATTGATTTAACCCCATAAGCGGGACCACCACCCCATAGCATGTTGCCGCCAGAAGCAGAACCCCGCATTTCTTCTAGAAAATCTCCTAATTGTTCCAGAGCAACTAGAAAGAGATTCTTTAACCAGAAAGAATTCAGTTCAGATGTAGGATACCTATCCAGAAGTTTTCGCAACTCAATCATGTATGATGGAATCATCAAAGATTTGACCTTTTCGAACTCTGTCTGTAACTCACTATAGGCTCGGGAAACAAAGAAAAGATGTGTACGAACGAGATATCCAGCAACAAGAAGAAGGAAAAGGATTGAATAGAGGAACTCCCGAACATTTGGCGATCTCAGATGTGTCGATATCAATGGTGGCTCATTATTTCGATGAATCATTTCTTCGGACATTGGAAGAACTTCCACTCCTTCTTCCCCCAAGGGAACTGCCTTCTTAGCGAAAAAGCATGTGTTAAGCATAACGTGAAAGGCGTGGCCCCAGTAGTGTTCGGAGATAGCGAAAGAAGAGCCTAGACAGTAGTGTCTCCGCTTGCAAAGCTGGTAACCTGATCGACTAAGAACCGATCTCAAGCTTGAGGAGCAAATGGGTGCTTTACTTGAAAGAAAGGCGTAATCGCATGCGCGCGCAAGAAGAGCGATCGAGGAACTGAATGAACTGGGGGCTACTTGGGCCTTAGATCTGGTCCGAGCGCATCTATTGGATCACGCTTGCATTTAGGAGTGATCAGTTCATCTTAATTCGAAATGAAAATATCGTAAGAGAAGAAAACCGTTGATCTAGTACGGGACCTCAACCGGTGGATCTGCCTTTCTTCGCGCATTTTCTGGCTCTGCAAAAAAACTGCGTAAAGTGAGATGTGTGATAGCTGGCATGGGACTGTTTACCAGCAGCTAATTGTGCATCGTGGTCTCTGTGTGTGAATCGTGTTCTAAAAGTGATAGGGTGCTGATAAGCGCTTCCCCTAATGCTACCAGCTTCCTCCACCGTCCGAGTCAGAGTCCTAGTCGGTATGGTGACAGCATATAGCGGCCGATTGGTCTGCGACACGCGCCTACCGTGGAAGCTCTCGCGACTGCTTTTTCCCACATTTGTTTGTGCATCTTTTTCCCATGCTTTTGTTTGGTCAACAACCAACCACAACTCTCGTTTCCTTCAAAAAGACTCCTACAGGCTTGACGGAGTTAAGCTGTCTGGAGGGAAGAATTCAATCTCAATCCATCATGCCTCAACTGGATAAATTCACTTATTTTACACAATTCTTCTGGTCATGCCTTTTCCTCTTTACTTTCTATTTTACACAATTCTCCTGGTCATGCCTTTTCCTCTTTACTTTCTATTTTTCTATATTCTTACTGAGATCGCTATGGTATGTCCCTTATGAGAAATCTCCATCATGGAAGAGAGTCTTTTTTTACTTTCTATTTGAGCCGATCATTTATAAGATGAAACTTTTCATTTTTTTATGGAAATTTTTCCTAACCTCTCTGACTAATCCAAGGCCTCATTCTTGGAAAGAATTTTTTTACTGGATTTATGAAAGATTTAAAGTTATATATAGGCTTTACCTTCTTCTTTTGGCAGAACACAAAAAAAAAAGAACGAAGAAGTAAGGAAATGAGACGACTCTTTCTTGAACTATATCATAAACAGATCTTCCCCTCCACACCAATCACGAGTTTTTCTTCATTCCTCTCGTATATCGTCGTAACGCCC